ATCATAATATGGGTTTGAAGGAAGCTGATTCATTCATTAGTAAAGCCGAAGCCAATAGGAGTACTATTGTGAAAAAGTTAAGACCGCGGGCTCGAGGACGTAGTTATCTGATAAAAAGACCGACATGTCATATAACAATTGTATTAAAAGATAAAGCTAAATCATTTTTAGATCAATCTAAGATTTAGATTCATATAAAAAAAATATGGATGAAAAATAAAATAGAATAGAAAAATATGGGACAAAAAATAAATCCACTTGGTTTCAGACTTGGTACAACTCAAAGTCATCATTCCTTTTGGTTCGCACAACCAAAAAATTATTCCGGGGGCCTACAGGAAGATGCAAAAATACGGAATTGTATCAAGAACTATGTACAAAAAAAAAGGAAAATATCCTCAGGTTTCGAAGGAATTGCACGTATAACAATTAAAAAAAAAATCGATTTGATCCAAGTCATAATCTATATTGGATTCCCAAATTTATTAATAGAGGGGCAAACACGAGGAATCGAAGAATTACAGATGAATGTACAAAAGGAGTTTCATTCTGTAAACCGGAGACTCAACATTGCTATCACAAGAGTTGAAAAACCTTATGGACAACCTAATATTCTTGCAGAATATATAGCTTTACAATTAAAAAATAGAGTTTCATTTCGAAAAGCAATGAAAAAAGCTATTGAATTAACTGAACAAACAGATACAAAAGGAATTCAAGTGCAAATAGCAGGCCGTATCGACGGAAAAGAAATTGCACGTGTTGAATGGATCAGAGAGGGTAGAGTTCCCCTACAAACAATTCGCGCTAAAATTGATCATTGTTCCTATACAATTCGAACTATTTATGGAGTATTAGGTATAAAAATTTGGATATTTGTAGACGAGGAATAATCAACCTTGTCTTCCCATTCTGTCCAGTGATAAAACAAAAAATGACAAACTCTTTCATTCTTTTTTCGTTAAAAATAAAAAAATGAACAATTCTAATTCTATAAGGTTAAATATAAATTCGATTGATCATTTGGTATAATTGCTATGCTTAGTGTGTGACTCGTTAGTTTTTTCTTTATAGTTTCAAGTTGGGATTCAAAAAAAAAAACAAACTGACCCCTGCTATAAACTTTGTAATTATATAAAATAAACTAATAACCAACTTATTGCTTCGTATTGTCGAGATCCCAAGAAACAGTCACTATATGAATGAGTGGATCTATCATATGGTTGTAGCAACTGAAATTCTTTCAACAAAAAATAGATCTGATTATGGGTTGTAAAGCAAAAAAAAAAATAAAGGGATGTGGATAAATGGAAGGATGATAGAAAGAAAGAACAAAAATATCAATGATATATGATTCCAATATGTATGGTCTATGAATCACGTCATAAAAGGCAGTGTGATAAAGCATCAATACTGATAATCAATACTGATAAGATAATTATAAATATAAGAATTTGTAAATGAAATAATTCAAAATAGAATAAAATAATAAAGAGCCTTCAGGTTAATAAAAACTGAGGAAATTGACTTGGGAACGAATTTTGTTGGAAGCTCCATTGCAAAGTTCGGACCTAACCATTAATGGAGAAGCTATGGGAACGACAGAACCTGTGACTGCATAGGCTTCTATTGAAAACGAATCCTAATAATTCATTGGGTGGGATGGCGGAACGGACCAAGAAAAAATTGATTTATTCTGAGAGGTTATGAATTGAACCTTCGAATGAAACAGGAAAGAGTAAATATTCGCCCGCGAAACCTCTATTTATTGGATTACAATCTTTTGTCGTAATTCGATAGAGGTAAAAAAAATAAGGAAAGGATTCGTCATGTTATAAAAATAAAAAAGAGAAACATTACATTATCTATAAAGATACATAAATGTACACACACGTCTAGCTATATTGTATATCTTGTATCTACATCTTCCTTCTTATGTATGTAAGAAATTAAATATCAATAAAAGCCATTACTTGGTGTATTATCTATTAATGTGTATCTATTAATGTGTATCTATAATATTATTTTATTGAATTTGAATCCTTTCATTCGCGAGGAGCTGGATGAGAAGAAACTCTCATGTCCGGTTCTGCAGTAGAGATGGAATTAAGAAACAACCATCGACTATAACCCCAAAAGAACCAGATTTCGTAAACAGCATAGAGGAAGAATGAAAGGAATATCTTGTCGAGGCAATCATATTTGTTTCGGCAGATACGCTCTTCAGGCACTTGAACCTGCTTGGATTACAGCTAGACAAATAGAAGCAGGGCGAAGAGCAATGACACGATATGTGCGTCGTGGTGGAAAAATATGGGTACGTATATTTCCCGACAAACCTGTTACAGTAAGACCCGCGGAAACACGTATGGGTTCGGGGAAGGGATCCCCTGAATATTGGGTATCCGTTGTTAAACGGGGTCGAATACTTTATGAAATGGGTGGAGTATCAGAAACTGTAGCTAGAGCAGCTATCTCAATAGCTGCGCGCAAAATGCCTATACGAACTCAATTTCTTATTTCAGGATAGAGATGTAGAACTAAAAAAAAAGGGGTATTGGGGATGAAAAAACAACCGCAGGTTTATTTATTTCTGGACGGACAATATTTCTTTTTTTTCTTTCATACTTTTGCATTGAAATAACAGATTGAAATAAAAATGATATGATTCAACCTCAGACCCTTTTGAATGTAGCGGATAACAGCGGAGCTCGAAAATTGATGTGTATTCGAATCATAGGAGCTGGTAATCACCGATATGCTCATATTGGTGATGTTATTGTTGCTGTAATCAAAGAAGCAGTTCCCAATATGCCTCTAGAAAGATCAGAAGTAATTAGAGCTGTAATTGTACGTACATGTAAAGAACTCAAACGTGAAAACGGTATGATAATACGATATGACGACAATGCTGCAGTTGTCATTGATCAAGAAGGAAATCCAAAAGGAACTCGAGTTTTTGGTGCGATCGCTCGAGAATTGAGACAGTTAAATTTTACTAAAATAGTTTCATTAGCTCCCGAAGTATTATAAATAGTAGTAGATGAGACTATGATATAGTATAGGGTATCTGAAATAGATCAAATAGATCAAATTAGTAGATTGTGTCTCACGTATATACTTAAAAAAAAAAAAGAAAAAAAAGGAAACATGTTGATTATATCAAAATTAGGAGGAACCTATAATTCTAGTTCGTCATGGGTAGGGACACTATTGCCGATCTAATAACTTCTATAAGAAATGCTGACACGGATAAAAAAGGAAGGGTTCGAATAGCATCTACAAATATCACCGAAAACATTATTAAAATACTTCTACGAGAAGGTTTTATTGAAAACGTTCGGAAACATCAGGAGAGTAACAAATATTTCTTGGTTTCAACTCTGCGACATAGAAAAACCAGAAAAGGAATATATAAAACTAGAACCATTTTAAAGCGTATCAGCCGGCCCGGCTTACGAATTTATTCCAACTATCAACGAATTCCTAAGATTTTAGGTGGAATGGGAATTGTAATTCTTTCTACTTCTCGAGGTATAATAACAGATCGAGAAGCTCGACTAGAAAGAATTGGAGGAGAAATTTTGTGTTATATATGGTAATCTTCCACCTCTGGTATCCGAATTTTATCTCTAACTTCCTATTTGTAAAATAGAGAGGAAAAGTGAGTTATATAACTATTCCTCCATTAGTTGATACTTCAAGGAGGTTACCTGGAATGAAAGAACAAAAATTGATTCATGAGGGTTTAATTACTGAATCACTTCCCAACGGTATGTTCCGGGTCCGTTTAGATAATGAAGATCTAATTCTAGGATATGTTTCAGGGAGGATCCGCCGCAGTTTTATACGGATACTACCGGGAGATAGAGTAAAAATTGAAGTAAGTCGTTATGATTCAACCAGGGGACGTATAATTTATCGACTTCGCAACAAAGATTCGAATGATTAGGTTATTTTTTTAACCATGGGTATACAATTCGAAGTTCAAAAAAAATTCAAGAGACTTATTCTCTTCCAAGAAGTGGATTCAGAATTAAGGTAAGGAATAAAAAATATGAAAATAAGGGCTTCCGTTCGTAAAATTTGTGAAAAATGTCGACTGATTCGCAGGCGTGGACGAATTATAGTGATTTGTTCCAATCCGAAACATAAACAGAGACAAGGGTAATTCTTCTAAAAAAGAACTTTACTTTCAAAAAAAAAAAATATATATGTAAAAATAAGGTAAAGGATCTGTTTTAACATGAAATGGATATCTCCGTATCTTTTCTTTTTGTATATTTCTGACTCATAAATATGAGATGATAAAATATGACAAAAGCTATACCAAGAATTGGTTCACGTAGGAATGGGCGTATTGGTTCACGTAAGAATGGACGTAGAATACCAAAAGGCGTTATTCATGTTCAAGCGAGTTTCAACAATACCATTATAACTGTTACAGATGTACGAGGTCGGGTAGTTTCTTGGGCCTCCGCCGGTACTTCTGGATTCAAAGGCACAAGAAGAGGAACACCTTATGCTGCTCAAGCCACAGCGGTAAATGCTATTCGTACAGTGGTTGATCAGGGTATGCAACGAGCAGAAGTTATGATAAAGGGTCCTGGTCTCGGAAGAGATGCAGCATTACGAGCCATTCGTAGAAGTGGTATATTATTAAGCTTCGTACGTGATGTAACACCTATGCCACATAATGGATGTCGACCTCCTAAAAAAAGACGTGTGTAGAAATAAGAATTAAACCGATTTCAAGAGAAATAAATGATCAAATAATAATACTAGTATAGTATGGTTCGAGAGGAAGTAGCAGGATCCACTCGAACACTACAGTGGAAGTGTGTTGAATCAAGAGTAGACAGTAAGCGTCTTTATTATGGTCGTTTCATTCTGTCACCACTTATGAAAGGTCAAGCTGATACCATCGGTATTGCCATGCGAAGGGCCTTACTTGGAGAAATAGAAGGAACATGTATCACACGTGCAAAATCTAAGAAGGT